AGGTAAAAAGGGACAAAAAATTTGGATTTTTTTTATTTAGAATTATCAATTCTTAGAATTTGGAATCATTCTAATCTAAGTATTTCTTATTGTCGAGCCATAGTAATTGCTCCTATCAAGGAAACTAAAAGAATTATAGAAATGAGTTCAAAGGGAAGAAAAAAATCTGTTGCTAAATGAATCCCAATTTGTTGAACGTTATTTATGAGGTCCTGTTCTATAATTTGGTTTGATCTTGTAGTCCAAAGAATCCCGTACCATGATGTATCTAGGATAGTAGTCATTAGTGAAAAAAGAATAGTTGTACAAACCATTGAAGTAACCCCATCTCCAATGGTCCAAAGATAGGAATCTTTGGAATATTGTGAAGCATTCATGAACATTACAGCAAATAAGATCAATACATTTATGGCTCCGACATAAATAAGGAGCTGTGCGGCAGCTACAAAATAGGAGTTCAATGAAATATAGAATAAAGATATCGAAATAAGAACAAATCCCAACGAAAAGGCAGAATAAATTGGATTGGTAAGTAATACTACCCCTAGACCCCCTAATACAAGAACTGATCCCAGAAATACCACAAGAATATCATGTATTGGTCGAGGTAAATCCATTATGTAAAAAAAAACAAAGAAATTGAAATATATCATGACCATACTAAAAGGTCCAGGAAAGGAAAAGGGATTACCCTATTTTCTTCTTGTATAAAATATAGTTTATGATAAATTTGTCATAGAATGAAAAGGAAATATGGATTAATGTAAATAGAATTTTTATCCGAAAAAAGACTAGTTTGAATAGTGGTTCAAATTGTATATTTCGAAATCATCCCATCACGAAAAACAGATTGTCAGTTTCAATCAAAGAGTGATTTTCGACAATCAATAGTTTTGAGTTTTCTTTGTAGTTACTGACTAACCAAAAAAAATCTTAGTAATTAGTAATCGTTCTTGAATCAAAGGAATTCTCTTTATCTATTTGGAATTGAGTCGAATTCATAACAGTTTGAATTGTGTAATCTCCAATTATTGAGATTGGTAACCGACCCAAAGCAATTTGATTATAATTCAATTCATGACGATCATAAGTAGAAAGTTCATATTCTTCAGTCATTGATAAACAGTTTGTTGGACAATACTCGACACAATTACCACAAAATATACAAACCCCGAAATCAATACTATAATTTAGCAATTGTTTCTTTTTAATATCTCTTTCCAATCTCCAATCAACAAGGGGTAGATCTATCGGGCATACACGAACACATACTTCACAAGCAATACATTTATCAAATTCAAAGTGGATTCGACCCCGGAAACGCTCTGACATGATCGATTTTTCATAAGGATATTGAATAGTGACAGGTAAACGATTTGTGTGGGATAAGGTAATTATGAAACCTTGACCAATGTACCTTGCAGCTCGTATTGTTTGTTGACCATAATTCATGAACCCAGTTACCATAGGGAACATATTGTAAATATCAATGAGAAAATGGAAGTTTCTTTCTCTTGTTTGAGAGATATTATGAATCGAGAATCTTGTTATCGTATTCTGTTATTTATAGTGAGACAAGTTGAGAAGAAGTTGTTAATAAAAGATTACCTAGAGAAATAGGTAAAAGAAATTTCCATCCAAGATTTAATAACTGGTCTATTCTCATCCTAGGTAAAGTCCATCTTGTTGTGATAGAAATGAAGAGAAACAAATAAGCCTTAGCTAATGTAATAAAGATACCAATTGTCATTCCAAAAATTCCAGCCATTTTCTTTATTTTAAAAAGTTCAGGAATGGATATGTACGGAATAGAGAAATTCCACCCACCTAAGTAAAGAATTGTGACAAATAATGAAGAAACTAATAGATTTAGGTAAGAAGCAAGATAAAAGAGAGCATATTTGATACCCGAATATTCGGTTTGATAACCTGCTACTAATTCCTCCTCTGCTTCTGGTAAATCAAAAGGCAATCTCTCACATTCGGCTAGAGAAGAAATTAGAAAAACTAGAAAGCCTATAGGCTGACGCCACAGATTCCACCCCCAAAAACCATATTTGGACTGTGCTTCAACTATATCAACTGTACTTGAACTGTTAGATAATCATAGTCGAAAAAAACATGACTGTTTTCATCGCTATTTCAAAACCGTACATGAAACCTCAGCTTCATACGGCTCCTCTATGGCCACAAAAAATGTAAGGACTAGTTCGGTATTATCGGCATCTTTCTTTGGGGGTAGACAGAATAAAGATAGATCGGAGAGTCCCAAATTAGACCAATGGAATTCTGTCTGCTAGAATAATCAAAAAGTTGCTTCCGAATTGATCTTATCCTTTATAATGAGAATCTCTCTTTGTTCGGTAATAACTGAATCTTTCAATAAAATACTCGTTATATCAATAAATATAAAGAATTAGGCATTAGTTCATGAATCATGATAAGAATTGTATATGTATGAATATGGAAGAAAGAATAAAGAAAGATTTTTTTTATTATTCATACCATATATGGCATTCCATTTCTTTTTTCCTCTTCTTCTGTCTCAGGGGAGGGTACTTCAAAAAAAAATAAAGGATTAATTCGTTCTTGATAGTCATTTCTTTAATCAGTGAATAGGAGCATACTCTAGATCGGAATCGTAAGGAAGTACTACTTGATCATTTCTACCAATTTCAAGTCCTTATTATGATTCGTTTTATGTGGAAAAACCTCTTTTTTGATACCTTACATTATCTCGATTACTAATCTTTTGTGTACCTTGGTGTTCCTAACTGTCCACTGACTTTTGATTGATCGCCGGTATAGTAATAAATAAAAGAAAGTAGTAGAAACTCCATACAGTTGATCTTTTGTTTGCACCCGCTTCAAGATATGATGACTAATCAAAAAATCGGAATCTTGGGGTAAACAGTTTACGCTACTTATGTTTACTTCAACTTGATTCTTGTACATAGGGAATGAGATTTTTTATTCTTACTACAAATTGATAAGCTGTTTTGTTTCACTCATATAACTATCTGGTTTAACTCATCAACCCGAATGCTGAATAAAAAAATGAGAATATCTATTCAATACATTGAACCTCTTTTTGTTCTTTGATTTTTAGAAGAAAAAGAGGTAAAAGTTCATATTCCAACGAATCACACGTAGAGATATTGATAATACACATAGAGTTAATGGTATTTCATAACTAATAGATTGAGCAGCAGCTCGTAGACCACCTGAAAAGGAATATTTATTATTCGATCCATATCCTGACATAAGAAGACCAATAGGAGCAATACTTGAAATGGCGATCCATAAAAAAACACCTATACCGAGATCAGCTAAAACAAGACGATACTCAAAAGGAATTACTAAATAGCTTAGTAGAACTGATATAACTGCTATAGACGGTCCGACACTAAACAGACGAATATCTCCTCGAGATGGGAGGAGATCCTCTTTCAAAAGTAATTTAGTCCCATCTGCTATAGCTTGAAGAATTCCCAACGGACCAGCATATTCAGGCCCAATACGCTGTTGGATCGCTGCAGATATTTCTCTTTCTAACCAAACAATTACTAGTACTCCTATTATGATTCCCAATAGCAGGGTCAAAATAGGTACAATCCATATCAGTCCATAGACTTCTTTGAAAAATCCCGATGTAGAGAAAGAATTGATAGTTTGTACTTCTGTCGTATCAATTATCATTTCAACGATCAACTTCTCCCATAATGATATCTATACTACCTAATATCGTCATGATATCAGCCAATTTCATTCTTTTAACTAGCTGAGGAAGAATTTGCAAATTGATAAAACCGGGTGGACGAATTTTCCATCTCCAGGGGAAAACACTATTATCTCCTATCAAATAAATCCCTAATTCCCCTTTTGGGGCTTCCACTCTCACATAAAGTTCTTGTTTCGACAATTCAAAATTGGGTGAAGGTTTTTTACTTATAAATCTATATGCAAAATCATTCCATTCGGAATTCTTTGCTCTATCAAAGCGTCGGACTTCTAAACTCTCATAGGGTCCTCCAGGAATTCCCTCTAGAGCCTGTTGAATTATTTTTATGGATTCCCTCATTTCACCGATTCGTACTAAATAACGAGCTAATGAATCTCCTTCTTTTTGCCATTGGATTTCCCAATCGAATTCATTGTAACACTCATAATTATCAACTTTACGAAGATCCCATTGGATTCCAGAAGCTCGTAACATTGGACCGGATAAACCCCAATTTACTGCTTCTTCTCCACCAATAATGCCCACTCCTTCCACTCGTTCCAAAAAAATGGGATTCCGTGTAATCAGTTTTTGATATTCAACAAAAACTGTTAAGAAATAATCGCAGAAATCGAAACATTTCTCTATCCATCCATAAGGTAGATCAGCAGCTACCCCCCCGATGCGGAAATAATTATGCATCATTCGCATACCTGTGGCGGCTTCGAATAGATTGTATATCAATTCTCTCTCTCTGAAAATATAGAAGAAAGGAGTCTGTGCACCGATATCTGCCATAAAAGGTCCAAGCCATAACAAATGAGAAGCTATACGGCTCAATTCCAGCATAATAACTCGGATATAGCTAGCTCTTTGAGGTACTTGAACATTTTCCAATTTTTCTGGTGCATTTACCGTTATTGCCTCTGTGAACATAGTAGCTAAATAATCCCACCGTGTTACATAAGGTAGATATTGTATAATTGTTCGGTTTTCCGCTATTTTTTCCATTCCTCTGTGTAAATAGCCCAATATGGGTTCACAATCAATAACATCTTCACCATCGAGAGTAAGGATCAGTCGAAGAACACCATGCATTGATGGGTGGTGAGGACCCATATTGACTATCATGAGATCTTTTCTTGTAACCGGTACAGTCATATCTTTTCTTCCTGAATTCATTATTCCATGAATTCCTCAAAGTGAGGCTCATCAAAATGAAAAATCGAATACTACTAAAAAAAAATTCAAACGATGAAATTAACGAGTTTGTGGCTCTCGAATATTCAACTGATCAATTAATTTATTATAACGTACTCGATTTTTCTTTGACAAATAAGTCAGCAACCGTTGACGTTTTCCCAGAATTTTTCGTAGACCCCTTTCCGATAAAAAATCTTTTTTGTGCAATTCTAAATGGGAAGTAAGTCTCTGTATCTTATTGGTGAAACTGAATACTTGAAATTCAACAGAACCCTTATTTTCTTCTTGTGGAATAATAGGAGTGAATGAATTTTTGATCATAAATAACAAAATTTTTCTATCTTTTTTCTTTCTTTTTCATGGATGATTTTTCCGATCAGGAAAAATCAAAAAATCAGAATTATGCCAGTTATTTGAATCTAGTACACACAAAAATTTGGATTGATTCATATACTACTTTTTTATTCTATCCAAATCAAATGAAGGATTTGATTATGTGACAAATCAAATTTTCCGGAGAAATTTTATCACCTTTGGTCCCGAAAGGTAGATATTTGGATTTCTCGATATTTTATTTGAGAAAATAGAACCCCGGACCCAGTAAGAAATCAATTCGCAACGATAGCTCGGAGGGAGCTCATTAATTTGCGAATCCCCCTCTTCTTCCCACTCGGATTCCGAAAATGGGAGTGAATACGATGGGTCCAACTCCTCTGATGGATAAGGATCATCGATTGACTATTTGAAGTACTGCATCTCAAACCACTTTTAATCCCAAGGTTTGAGGAAGTACAATGGGTCAAACTCCTCTGATGGATAAGGATCATCGATTGATCATTTGAAGTATCTCACTTCCTTTTTTATACTTCGTAGTAAAGCCAGAACACAATATCCAGAAATAGTATTATTTTTTTCATACGATTTAATGAAATTCGCAATGCGGGAATGAACCCTATTGCAACGACGTCTTAAAAATATATTGGAATGTAGCTCGGACTCTTGATACAAGATAGAGTCCTTATATTTATATTTATTTATACGATCATCATCGTCATCGGAATCATAGCATAGTACTCATCAGAATCATAGTCCTCATCATCTGAGGAATCAGATGATGATCCTTCATCCGACGAGTTGTTCTCCCGACTTAACTTTACTCTGAAATTCTTCAGAAATTGTGAAAATTTTTATTTGTATGGCCAACCATTGGCGGTATATTGGTTGAAGCCATAGATCAACAACATCAGTAATCTTTTTTGAAAAATGAAAAGTACCATTTACTTTGCTCCTTTTTTATTTTTATCAAAAAATTTCTAATTATATACGAGAAAATCAATTCTTTTTAAGAAAATTTGTCAAATAGTGATTTTCTTATTTTATTTTAGCAAAAAAAGCAAATTTTTCAAATCAAAAAAGTAATAGTTCTTATTTTAGAATAACAAATTTTAGCAAAAAAAGCAAATTAATAGGAAATATATAGATACATGATATAATCTACACACTCAAATTAGATTAGGCAAATTAGATTAGGTTTGATTCATAGATATTCTTTCCATTATTTTAGAAACTCTATGAGTCGTATGTTTGTTACAATAGCGACAAAATTTTCTCAATTCTAATAAATTGGGTGTATTGAAACGATTCGTTTGAGTAATATATCTAGAAATACCCATTGATTTTTTATTGACACTTCTTCGAACAAACCTAGTAACTCTTAAAAGAACTCTGATTATTACACGACAACTAGTACATTCTGTAAAAGCTCTGACTCTTACATCTTTATTGTCAGTCATGAACCTCCTTTATATCTTTTTCTTTAAGTTCTATTCTCTAGAAGAGGTGGAATAGAATAAAGAATCTCTAGAAGAGGTGGAATCCTTTATATCTTTTGATTGGTTTACTTTATATCTTTTTATTGGTTTAACTTTCCTATTTTCGGTTTTTGAATCGAAAAAGAAAAAAAAAATCAATAAGAATTCTTAACAAGTTATTACATTTCAAAAGATTTTTTTGAAATTCTTTATCTAGTTAATTACATATGTATTTTTTTAAGTTAAGTATAAGTAATAAAAAATAGAATCAAAATGAAGGAATACAATTTCTTTCTAACTATCTAGTTTTATTCTAAACCCTCATAACTTACTTATTTCAGTCTCTTTTTTTCGACTATGATTTCGTGTAGCTTACGCTAGACTTAGGTTTTGATTCAGATATCATTTGATTATTTCATTTATACTACTTATTACATTTTCATTTATACTACTTATTACATTTCAAAAGATTTTTTTGAAATTATCTAGTTAATAGCTAAAAAGCCTTCTTCCTTATTAATAATATCCATTATTCTAGAACAGAATTTGATAAAAGAAGCTTTTTTGCAATAGAAACAAAGATGGGGAAAGAGTTACCTCTTGCTAAGGCAAAGCCTTTATTTAATGAAATTCTTTATTCTTTCATTAAGAACTAATCCAATCTCCCCAAGTAGGATTCGAACCTACGACCAATCAGTTAACAGCCGACCGCTCTACCACTGAGCTACTGAGGAACAACGGCAGATTCTACCTCTTAGAGTTCAACTTTTGTTCTCAACCCATAAACAATATAAGTCCCAAGCTTCCTTCGTAACTCCCGGAACTTCGTCGTAGTGTCCCCCTTCCATGTCTCATTTCATATATGGAAGATAGTATTCTCATATCATCAATATTTTTCTATTATACTAGAATATATATGCAAGATGATATTTGCATATAATCAATATATGACTCTCTCGAATATATATGTCAAACATCTTTTTTTTTTGAATCCATTCTGTCTTACTCTATCAAAAAAGCCTTCCAATCTATGTATCAAATAGAAGAAAAAGGAATGAAGACAAGAAATCATGGATTTTCACCTTTCCTTATTCAAGTAAATCAAAGATATGCATTTTTTCGTTGAAACTAGAAGGCCAAACGGCTGTAGATTCGGGGTTTTCACTTATAGCTGAGCATCAGGGAAAGGTCCTTTATACTGATAGTCAAAAGATCCTTTTTTCAAGGAATGGGAATACTGAAAGTATTCCTTTAGTTAAGTATCAAGATTCCAACAAAAAAACTTTGATCCATCAAAAACCCCGGGTTCAGGGAGGTAAATGCGTTAAAAAAGGTCAAATTTTGGCGGACGGTGCCGCTACAGTTGATGGGGAACTCGCTTTAGGAAAAAACATATTAGTAGCTTATATGCCATGGGAGGGTTATAATTCTGAAGATGCAGTACTAATTAGTGAACGTCTGATATATGAAGATATTTTTACTTCTTTTTCTATTCGGAGATATGAAATTAAGACTTATATGACAAATCAATTGGTTTGATACGAATAATGGAAGTCGTTTCAGTATGTTAAGGATACATATGTATCCACAATCTAGATAGAATTCGAAAATAGTCTATTTCCTATACCAATATAGGAATAAAGAAATTCGCAGAATTCTTAAAGACTTTTTTCCTTAATTTCTTTATAAATAGATACAAATATACCTTTTTTTTGTATTGTAAAGGGGTATCCAATCTTTGAATTTTTTTCTTTCTTTTTTCGAATATTTGAGTTATAGCCCTTTTTTTTTTGGAAACTCTGTTGCAGACTTTTGATTTCATCATAGCTATGCTACAGAATTTGAAAAATCTTATTCATTCTTACTGGTATGTATTTTCAATTTTAAGGGATTATATCCCGATAACATGATAGTTTTTAGAAACTCAGACCGGAGGTGCAGAATGCGAACTATCCAAGAACTCGAACTAGATGCGAATAAAGCAAAAAACCTAGTTCGATTGGAAATAAAAAGCCTTTTA